CTTTCGGTAAATATGCTCTTCAGGCACTTGAACCCGCTTGGATCACGTCTAGACAAATAGAAGCAGGTCGACGAGCAATGACACGAAATGCACGCCGCGGTGGAAAAATATGGGTACGTATATTTCCAGACAAACCGGTTACAGTAAGACCCGCAGAAACACGTATGGGTTCGGGGAAAGGATCCCCTGAATATTGGGTAGCTGTTGTTAAACCAGGTCGAATACTTTATGAAATGGGTGGAGTAACAGAAAATATAGCCAGAAGAGCTATTTCAATAGCATCGTCCAAAATGCCTATACGAACTCAATTTATTATTTCGGGATAAAAAAAATCAAAGGTGCCGGTTTCTTTCTTTTGACAAACAATATTTTTTTTCTTCACTCTTTGCTTTGCATTGAAAGAATAGATTCTAAAAAAATTATATGATTCAACCCCAGACCCTTTTGAATGTAGCGGATAACAGCGGGGCTCGAGAATTGATGTGTATTCGAATCATAGGAGCTAGCAATCGTCGATATGCTCATATCGGTGACGTTATTGTTGCTGTGATCAAAGAAGCAGTGCCAAATATGCCCCTAGCAAGATCAGAGGTGGTCAGAGCTGTAATTGTACGTACTTGTAAAGAACTCAAACGTGATAACGGTATGATAATACGATACGATGACAACGCTGCGGTTGTCATTGACCAAGAAGGAAACCCCAAAGGAACTCGAATTTTTGGTGCAATTGCCCGTGAATTGAGACAGTTAAATTTTACTAAAATAGTTTCATTAGCTCCGGAGGTATTGTAAGGTCTTATAAAAAAAGATAATACCATCATATGGTTATAGTAAAGTATTTGAAAGAAAGAGATTAATAAATATATTCAGAATTCTTAGTAGATTGTGTCTCACGCATATGCCTTTAATTTAAATTCATAAACAAATAAGTAAAAAAAACATGTTGATTATATCAAAATTGGGGAGCACCAAGAAATTTAATTAACCATGGGTAGGGATATTATTGCTGACATAATAACTTCTATACGAAATGCTGATATGGATAGAAAAAGGGTAGTTCGAATAGCATCTACTAATATCACTGAAAATATTGTTAAAATACTTTTACGAGAAGGTTTTATCGAAAACGTGAGAAAACATAAAGAAACCAAAAAAGATTTTTTGGTTTTAACCCTACGGCATAGAAGGAATAGGAAAAGGTCTTATATAAATTTTTTAAATTTAAAACGGATCAGTCGGCCTGGTCTACGAATCTATTCGAACTACCAACGAATTCCTAGAATTCTAGGTGGGATGGGAATTGTAATAATTTCTACTTCCCGAGGTATAATGACAGACCGAGAGGCTCGACTAGAACGAATTGGTGGAGAAGTTTTGTGTTATATATGGTAATTCTTCTAATATACGAATTGGGTCCGAAACTTCTTATTTGTGAAAACAAAAAGAAAAGGGGCGGGTTGTCTAATATCGTTCCTCCTCCATCAATTGATACTTCAAGGAGGCTTTACCTAGAATGAAAGAACAAAAATGGATTCATGAAGGTTTAATTACTGAATCCCTTCCCAACGGTATGTTCCGGATTCGCTTAGATAATCAAGATATGATTCTAGGTTATGTTTCAGGAAAGATCCGACGTAGTTTTATACGGATACTACCAGGCGATAGAGTCAAAATTGAAGTAAGTCGTTATGATTCAACCAGAGGACGTATAATTTATCGACTTCGCAATAAGGATTCGAAAGATTAGGTGTTTTTATCAACTTCAACATTCCTTTCGTGAGAAGATGATTCGAGATGAAAAATTAAAATGAGGAATGCCAAATATGAAAATAAGAGCTTCTGTTCGTAAAATTTGTGAAAAATGTCGACTAATCCGTAGGCGGGGACGAATTATAGTAATTTGTTCCAACCCAAGACATAAACAAAGACAAGGATAATCAGACTTGTTAAAACACCCGATGTAAAAGTAAAAAAGGGAGGGAGTCCTTTTTGACACGAAATGGATATATCCATATATCTCTGACTCATATTTATGAGATGAAAAAAATATGTCAAAAACTATACCGAGAGTTGGTTCACGTAAGAATGGACGTATTGGTTCACGTAAGAATACACGGAGAATACCAAAGGGGGTTATTCATGTTCAAGCAAGTTTCAATAATACTATTGTGACTGTTACAGATGTACGGGGTCGAGTGGTTTCTTGGTCCTCTGCCGGTACTTGTGGATTCAAGGGTACAAGAAGGGGGACCCCCTTTGCTGCTCAAACCGCAGCAGGAAACGCTATTCGTACAGTAGTGGATCAAGGTATGCAACGAGCGGAAGTCATGATAAAAGGACCGGGTCTCGGAAGAGACGCGGCATTACGCGCTATTCGCAGAAGTGGTATACTATTAACTTTTGTGCGTGATGTAACCCCTATGCCACATAATGGCTGTAGACCTCCGAAAAAACGACGTGTGTAGAAATAAAAATTGAAGGTATTTCAAGATAAACAAGA